GATATGCTTATCGGGCTCTATGTATTAACGAGCGGTAATCGCCGAGGTATTTGTGCAAAGAGGTATAATCCATGTAATCGCACAAATTCAAAAAATGAAAAGATTGCCGATAATAATTATAAATATACGAATGAACCTTTTTTTTGTAATTCCTATGATGCAATTGGAGCTTATCGGCAGAAAAGAATCGATTTAGATAGTCCCTTGTGGCTACGATGGCAACTAGATCAACGTGTTATTACTTCAAGAGAAACTCCCATTGAAGTTCACTATGAATCTTTGGGTACCTCTCATGAGATTTATGGGCACTATGTAATAGTAAGAAGTATAAAAAAAGAAGTTCTTTGTATATATGTTCGAACCACAGTTGGTCATATTTCTCTTTATCGAGAAATCGAAGAAGCTATCCAAGGGTTTTGCCGAGCCTACTCGTATGGTAACTGATCATATCATATATAAGCTAAGTAATTCTATTAGTAGACACCCGTGTGATTTTTTATTTATACAGTTCAGCTAGGACCATAGTTCCTGAATTTCTATGCGAATCAAGATCGAGAAAAGCAAGTTTTACACTCACTGACTCAAACCCATTGTCGAACTCCACTCAGCGGAATAGGGAGGTACTTATGGCAGAACGGGCCAGTCTGGTTTTTCATAATAAAGTGATCGATGGAACCGCTATTAAACGACTTATTAGTCGATTAATAGATCACTTCGGAATGGCATATACATCACACATCTTGGATCAAGTAAAGACTCTGGGATTCCGACAAGCCACTGCTACATCTATTTCATTAGGAATTGATGATCTTTTAACAATACCTTCTAAGGGGTGGCTAGTCCAAGATGCCGAACAACAAAGTTTGATTTTGGAAAAACATCATCATTATGGTAATGTACACGCGGTAGAAAAATTACGCCTCTCTATTGAGATATGGTATGCTACAAGTGAATATTTGCGACAAGAAATGAATCCTAATTTTAGGATGACGGACCCCTTTAACCCAGTCCATATGATGTCGTTTTCGGGAGCTAGAGGAAATGCATCTCAAGTACACCAATTAGTAGGTATGAGAGGGTTAATGTCAGATCCACAAGGACAAATGATTGATTTACCTATTCAAAGCAATTTACGTGAAGGGCTATCTTTAACAGAATATATCATTTCTTGTTATGGAGCCCGCAAAGGCGTTGTGGATACTGCTGTACGAACGTCGGATGCTGGATATCTTACACGCAGACTTGTTGAAGTAGTTCAACACATTGTTGTACGTAGAATAGATTGTGGCACCACCCGAGGCATTTCTGTGAGTCCTCGAAATGGGATGATGCCGGAAAGGATTTTTATCCAAACATTGATTGGCCGTGTATTAGCAGACGATATATATATAGGATCGAGATGCGTTGCCACTCGAAATCAAGATATTGGAATTGGGCTTGTCAATCGATTCATAACCTTTCAAATACAACCAATACCTATTCGAACTCCCTTTACTTGTAAGAGTACATCTTGGATCTGCCGATTATGTTATGGCCGGAGCCCTACTCACGGCGACCTGGTTGAATTAGGGGAAGCTGTCGGCATTATTGCGGGTCAATCTATTGGAGAACCGGGTACTCAATTAACATTAAGAACTTTTCATACCGGTGGGGTATTCACAGGAGGTACTGCAGAACATGTGCGAGCCCCTTCTAATGGAAAAATAAAATTCAATGAGTATTTGGTTCATCCCACACGTACACGTCATGGGCACCCTGCTTTTCTATGTTATATAGACTTGTATGTAACTATTGAAAGTGAAAATATTATACATAATGTGACTATTCCACCCAAAAGTTTGATTTTAGTGCAAAATGACCAATACGTAGAATCAGAGCAAGTGATTGCTGAGATTCGCGCGCGCGCATACACTTTAAATTTTAAAGAGAGGGTTCGAAAACATATTTATTCTGACTCAGAGGGAGAAATGCACTGGAGTACCGATGTATACCATGCGCCAGAATTTATATATAGTAATGTACATCTTTTACCAAAAACAAGTCATTTGTGGATATTATCAGGAGGTTCGTGCAGATTCAGTGCAGCCCCCCCCTCACTCCACAAGTATCAAGATCAAACGAACGTTCATTCTCTTTTGGCTGAAGGACGATATTTTTCTAGCCTTTCATTAAATAATGATCAAGTGAAACACAAAACTTTTGGTTTAAATCTTTCTGATAAAAAAGAAAGCGGTATTCCTGATTATTTGGAATTGAATCGAATCATATATACGAGTCATTGCAATCTCATATTTCCTACAATTCGCGACGATAATTTTTTATTGACAAAGAGGCGAAGAAATCGATTCATCATTCCATTCCAATCGATTCAAGAACAGGAGAAAGAGCGGATCCACCGTCCCGGTATTTCGATTGAAATACCTATAAATGATATAAATGGTATTTTTCGTAGAAATAGTATTCTTGCTTATTTCGATGATCCTCAATACAGAAGAAAGAGTTCGGGAATTACTAAATATGGAACCGTAGGGTTGCATTCAATCCTCAAAAAAGAGGATTTAATTGAGTACCGGGGGGTTAAAGAATTTAAGCCAAAATACCAAACGAAATTAGATCGATTTTTTTTCATTCCTGAGGAAGTGCATATTTTACCCGAGTCTTCTTCCATAATGGTACGGAACAATAGTATCATTGGAATCGATACACGAATAACTTTAAATATAAGAAGCCGAGTCGGTGGCTTGGTCCGAATGGAGAGAAAAAAAAAACGGATTGAACTAAAAATATTTTCTGGAGATATACATTTTCCCGGAGAGATGGATAAGATATTCCGACACAATGGTATCTTGATACCGCCAGGAACAAATTCTAAGGAATCAAAAAAGAGGAAAAATTGGATTTATGTACAATGGATCACACCCACCAGGAAGAAATATTTTGTTTTGGTTCGATCCGTAATCATATATGAAATTACGGATGGTATAAATTTAGCAACACTTTTCCCTCAGGATCCGTTGCGGGAAAGGGATAATCTAGAACTTCGAGTTGTAAATTATATACTTTGTGGAAATGGCAAACCAATTAGGAGAATTTCTGGCACGAATATTCAACTAGTTCGGACCTGTTTAATCTTGAACTGGGACAACAACAAAAAAAGTTCTTCTATCGAAGAGGCCCACGCTTCCTTTGTTGAAGTAAGTGCAAGTGGTCTGATTCAAGATTTCCTCAGAATCAACTTAGTGAAATCTCATATTCCGTATATCCGAAAAAGGAATGATCCGGTAGGTTCAGGATTGATCTCTGATAATAGGTCGAGCCGTACCAATATCAATCCATTTTATTCTGTTTATTCCAAGGAAAGGATTCAACAACCACTTAGCCAAAATCAAGGAACTTTTCGTACGTTGTTGAATATAAGTAAGGAATCCCAATCTTTGATAATTTTGTCATCATATAATTGTTTTCAAATGAGTACATTCAACGATGGAAAATATTACAATGGTATAAAAGAATCAAGTAAAAGAGACAGGGATTCCCTAATTCAAATTAAAAATTTGTTAGGCCCTTTAGGAACATCCTTTCAAAGCGATCTTTTTTATCCGTTTTATCATTTATTAACTCATAATCATATTTCTGTAACTAAATATTTATATTTGCAAATTGACAATTTTAAACAGACTTTTCAAGTATTTAAGTATTATTTAATGGATGAAAACGGGATAATTTCGAATTCCGATCCGTACAGTCGCATCTTTTTGAATCCATTTAACTTGAATTGGTATTTTCTCGACCATAATTATTGTAAGGAAACATCCACAATAATTAGTCTCGGGCAGTTTATTTGTGAAAATCTATGTATAAATAAAAAAGGATCGACCCTAAAATCGGGTCAAGTTATAGTTGTCCACCTTGACTCTTTAGTAATAAGATCGGCGAAGCCTTATTTAGCTACTCCAGGAGCAACTGTTCATGGACATTATGGAGAAACAATTTCCGAAGGAGATACATTAGTTACATTTATATATGAAAAATCGAGATCGGGTGATATAACGCAAGGTCTTCCGAAAGTAGAACAAGTTTTAGAGGTACGTTCCATTGATTCAATATCGATGAACCTAGAAAAAAGAGTTGAGGGTTGGAATGAATGTATAACAAGAATTCTTGGAATTCCTTGGGGATTCTTGATTGGTGCTGAGCTCACTATAGCGCAAAGTCGTATATCTTTGGTTAATAAGATCCAAAAGGTTTATAGATCCCAGGGGGTACAGATTCACAATAGGCATATCGAAATCATTGTACGTCAAATAACATCAAAAGTGTTAGTTTCAGAAGATGGAATGTCTAATGTTTTTTCACCCGGAGAATTGATTGGATTGTTGCGAGCTGAACGAACGGGGCGTGCTTTAGAAGAAGCTATTTGTTACCGAGCCATATTATTAGGAATAACGAAAGCATCTCTAAATACTCAAAGTTTCATATCCGAAGCAAGTTTTCAAGAAACTGCTCGGGTTTTAGCAAAAGCTGCCCTACGGGGTCGTATCGATTGGTTGAAAGGTTTGAAAGAGAACGTTGTTCTAGGAGGGATGATACCCGTCGGTACCGGATTCAAAGGATTCGTGCACCGTTCAAGGCAACATAACAACATTTCTTTGGAAACCAAAACTAAGAGGTTATTCGAGGGGGAAATGAGAGATATTTTGGTTCACCACAGAGGATTATTTGATTTTTTCATTTCAAAAAATTTACATGATACATCAGAACAATCTTTTTTTCGGATTTAATGATTCCTAAGAGGGGTCATTTTATTTGGCAATAGTAATAAAGAGAATAGTTAATGGAAAGAAATGAACGGTTTGCATCCGTATTAACGGCCAATTTCCGTTCGAAGAGAAGGTTCCATCGGAACAATTTTTTATTTCTATTTTCGGGGGACTTCATCTCTTTTTTTTTTTTTTTTAGAAAAAAAGAGATGAAAAGTAGTGTGAGGAAAAATGACAAGAAGATATTGGAACATCAATTTGGAAGAGATGATGGAAGCAGGAGTTCATTTTGGTCATGGTACTAGGAAATGGAATCCTAGGATGGCACCCTATATCTCTGCAAAGCGAAAGGGTATTCATATTATAAATCTTACTAGAACCGCTCGGTTTTTATCAGAAGCTTGTGATTTAGTTTTTGATGCAGCCAGTAGGGGAAAACAATTCTTAATTGTTGGTACAAAAAATAAAGCGGCTGATTCAGTAGCGCGGGCTGCAATAAGGGCCCGGTGTCATTATGTTAATAAAAAATGGCTCGGGGGTATGTTAACGAATTGGTATACTACAGAAACGAGACTTCATAAGTTCAGGGACTTGAGAACGGAACAAAAGACGGGGAGACTTAACCGTCTTCCGAAAAGGGATGCGGCTGTGTTGAAGAGACAATTATTTCACTTGCAAACATATCTGGGCGGAATAAAATATATGACGGGGTTACCCGATATTGTAATAATCGTTGATCAGCAAGAAGAATATACGGCTCTTCGAGAATGTATCACTTTGGGAATTCCAACGATTTGTTTAATCGATACAAATTGTGACCCGGATCTTGCGGATATTTCGATTCCAGCTAACGATGATGCTATAGCTTCAATCCGATTAATTCTTAATAAATTAGTATTTGCAATTTGTGAGGGTCGTTCTAGCTATATACGAAATTCTTGATTAATAATAAGATAAGTAAATTTTGGAGGGAACTCCATATAATCGATTTATTGAATCGGTTATTATTCTTGACTAGTATAAAAGAGATAAAAACCGGCGATTTTCTGTGATTAGTTGAGACTATAAAAAAATATATAATTTAAAGTAGGCAAATCGAAAAAAAGATGGTTGAATCAAAATAATTCCTTTTTTAGTTCTATTTCTTTCAGAGGGTAATATGAATGTTCTATTATGTTCTATCAAAACACTAAAGGGTTTATACGATATATCCGGTGTGGAAGTAGGCCAACATTTCTATTGGCAAATAGGAAGTTTCCAAGTCCATGCCCAAGTACTTATTACTTCTTGGGTCGTAATTGCTATTTTATTAGGTTCAGCCCTTCTAGCTGTTCGTAATCCGCAAACCATTCCGACTGACGGTCAGAATTTCTTTGAATATGTCCTTGAATTCATTCGAGACGTGAGCAAAACTCAAATTGGCGAAGAATATGGTCCATGGGTTCCCTTTATTGGAACTATGTTTCTATTTATTTTTGTTTCAAATTGGTCTGGGGCTCTTTTACCCTGGAAACTTATCCAGTTACCTCACGGAGAGTTAGCGGCACCCACAAATGATATAAATACGACCGTTGCTTTAGCTTTACTCACGTCAGTAGCATATTTTTATGCGGGCCTTACAAAAAAGGGGTTGGGTTATTTCGGTAAATATATTCAACCAACCCCGATCCTTTTACCCATTAACATTTTAGAAGATTTCACAAAACCGTTATCGCTTAGTTTTCGACTTTTCGGAAATATTTTAGCTGATGAATTAGTAGTTGTTGTTCTTGTTTCTTTAGTACCTTTAGTAGTTCCTATACCTGTCATGTTCCTTGGATTATTTACAAGCGGTATTCAAGCTCTTATTTTTGCAACCCTAGCTGCGGCTTATATAGGCGAATCCATGGAAGGTCATCATTGACTTGACTAGTTTCCGATGTAGTCTTTTTTAGCTTAGCCTGACGCAATATATGCGCCGTTTAAGGTAATCCACTTAGGGAAGATAAATATAAGGCATAAATAAAGATAGAAACGACCTAGAGTAATTGTAAAAAAGGGTACGTTTTGAGTTGTAAAAAAAAAATGGATTGGTTTGCGTAGGATCGGGGGGTTGAACTAGGTGTATATAATCTAATCGCCATAAGACAACTCATGTGAATCTTTCGAAGAATCATTCGAGAATTGCGATTACTTTAAGATACAATATTTTGTTTACAGTTTTGGGGAAAACATGTATATGTGATATTAGACATTAACTAGATATATACGAACTAAAGATATATCTAATTTGTCTTACTATTGTGAATTTCAATAGAAGCCTTTCCGTCTGTTATTGTGAATTGAATATTGGTTGATTGTATCATTAACTATTTCTTTATTTTTGTTTTGGCGCGAGGAAAACTTATCATGAATCCACTGATTTCTGCCGCTTCCGTTATTGCTGCTGGATTGGCTGTCGGGCTTGCTTCTATTGGACCTGGGGTTGGTCAAGGTACTGCTGCGGGACAGGCTGTAGAAGGGATCGCGAGACAACCAGAGGCGGAAGGAAAAATAAGGGGTACTTTATTGCTTAGTCTAGCTTTCATGGAAGCTTTAACAATTTATGGTCTGGTTGTAGCATTAGCTCTTTTATTTGCGAATCCTTTTGTTTAATCCTAAAAACACATATATATTTTTTTATTTCCCTGGATTTGCTGCTCTTGTTTTTTTTTTATTCTTTTAATATGTAACTTCTACAATTAAATTTATAATTAAATTA